TTAGGGTGACACGTTGTCGCTTTCGCGAAAATAATGAATGATATGGAGTCATGCAAGGAGCGCGCTTTCTTAATCTAATAGAAAAGGGGTTTTCACCATCTATTTCTGCCCGAACTCTTCCTTAGTTTCCCTCCTAGCGAACGGGGAAAGCTTATCCCTCACTCGCATTCGCCTAATCGAGCAGAACGCCACTCGGCGATCATCTTACAACTGGTCCCACCTATAGTTATAGTGTCGAACACACATAAGTATAGGTTTTCTTGTCCTGTCCTTACGACGGTTGTCAAAGACCGGATCTTTGCACTTCGCGACCCTATCCGAGTATGGGCTTAGTGCAAGGCCTCATAGAACAATGAAGTAATGTATCCATACGAGCTCCGGCCCGCAGCAGCTCGAATAGAAAAGAAACCTGTTCATTTATGTTACCTGTTGTGGACCTTCAACCTTTCACCTTTCATAGATCTGAGAAAGGCGGTTTTGGTTTGGGAAGTGACGTTGAGACTGGGCACCTACGATAAGTAAGAAAGAAAGCAAAGGGAAATCGGAGGAGTTAGAGCAGGGAACAATGGGCATCCCTACCTGGAAAACAAAGAGTAGAGTGACGCGAAGGACCCTCCATGAACAGAGTCCATGAGCTCGAGAAGAGAAGTCAGGCCTTCGGTCAACCAAGAGAGGGCCAGCCTAATCAATATGTCAGAATTCGTTGCCTTCTTCTTTCGAGCTCATCAGTCAGCTTCCAGTCACCCAACCAATCCTCTTGATCCTGACCTACAGAAAGGGGTGAATGAGGTCAGAGAAGCCCTCGTCTGTCTTTCGGTGACCAGGAGAGTCAGCCGGAGATAGGTCTGTGCTTTCGTCAGGGGGTAGCTCGTCAGTACCAGGTGTTGATCAGTCATCCAAAAGAGAGGGGCTCTGAGGACCAGTTTGACATCTCATTCAAGAGAGAGTGAGTCATCGATCCAATTCCTATGTTCACGGAGGGGCCCGAAAAAGAGAGTGAGTGAAAATGATGCACTACACGGACGCCATTTGGACCCTACGAAAGCAAGCCCCGAGCTGGTCCGTACCAACCAAGAAGATTGGCTTCATTTGTCATGTTGAGGGCTCAGAAGAAGCTCATGTTGGAAAGCAAGCATGTGCAAGAACCAATCAGGATACAAATCCTGAGGTCTTCCTGGATGGATTGACCTACGACTGATTGACTCAGGCCCTTTCTCACTGACTTCTTCCTTCATTCGGAGAAAGAAGTCATCAGGAATGGAACCAGTGGAAAGTCGTATGCAGAAGAGAAGTGAAAAATGGGCAAAGACGAAGACTTTGGAAGCGAAAGATGGACCGATTGACGCTCTTCCAGCCCAGCTGCTGTTTATTGAGCTCAAAGTGGATGAGAGAGAGCTTCTTTTTTAGATATCCCCACAATTAGAGCTATTAGATGATAAGAGATTTCGCGTCATGGAACATGTCCAGGTCTACCAGAAAGAGCCCGTGCATTCCAAAAGTCACTCACAAACTGAACATCCCTATCAGACACTATGGAGGAAGGTAAACCATGCAGTTTAACAACCTCTCTAAAGAACAATTTAGCCACATGTGAAGCATCGGTTGTTTTACTACAAGGAAAGAAATGTGCCATCTTAGAAAACCTATCCAATAGAGCGAGAGTCTTATCCCTTCCAAAATGACCAGCAAGTCCACCTGCATGCATTTCCCAAAGACGAGAATCTCTAAGTGACGTACGAGGAATGCATAACTTAGTCGCTCTAAACAGATAACCCTCACGAATAACAAAGTCAACATAGTCTCTACGGTTACCATCCCTAACCTCCTGATAAATGAGACCAAAATCAGGACAAGTAGAATACTCATCCTTCATCCTATCAAAACCTATCACCTGTGCACTCATCATCTGAAGGACGGTAAGTACCCTACTAAGAGCACCAGCTACCTTATTCTCTACACCAGAACGATGTTTGAGAACAAAAGAGTACTCGTTAATGAACTCAACCCACCCTAGAATTTCATTTCTTTTGAGAGTGCAGATATCTCAATGCTTGGTGGTCGGAAAACAGAACAAACTCTTGAGGTAATAATTCCTCCAATGGCGAAGGGACTGGACCACAGCATCAAACTCCTTATCATATGTATAAGACTTCTGTTTAGCCTCATTGAGTTTTTCACTAAAGAATGCTATGGGATGCCCTTCCTGACTTAAGACACCCCCTCTTCCTATTCCAGATGCATCACAAGCAACCTCAAAAACTTGACTCAAATCAGGATGCCTCAAAACAGGTGCTTCAGTCATCTTTTGCTTAATATCACTAAAAGCCCTAGCAGCCACAGTAGTCCATTGAAACTCCCCTTTCTTTAAACAATCTGTTATGGGAGCCATAATAGTACTAACCCTCTAATGAATCTCCTACAGAAAGTGGCTAAACCATGGAAACTACGAACCTCAGAGATAGACTGAGGGTTCTGGCCACTCCCTAATGGCCCTAACCTTTTCAGGGTCGGCTGCAATACCTTGCGCAGAAAGAATGAAGCCTAAGAAAAGCACTTGAGATTGCATAAAGGTACACTTCTGAAGGTTGACATACAGTTTTGCTACCCTAAGAGTCATGAAAACCTGACGAAGATGATCTAAGTGCTCCTCTGTAGACTGACTATAAACCAGGATGTCATCAAACTCAGAATTTGCCTATGAAAGGGTGCAAGACATGGGTTGGGTCATAACCCTCATAAAGGTACTGGGAGCATTGGACAATCCAAAGGGCATGACTAACCATTCATACAATCCATCTTGGGTCTTAAAGGCGGTTTTCCATTCATCTCCTGGCCTAATACGAATTTGGTGGTAACCACTGCGCAAGTCTATCTTGGAGAACCAACTAGAACCAGCCAACAAATCTAACATATCCTCAAGCCGGAAACCTATACTTGACGGTGATTTTGTTGATGGCTCTACTATCTACACACATCCTCCAAGATCCATCCTTCTTAGGTGTCAATAGGGCAGGTACAGCACAAGGACTAAGACTATATCGAACAAAACCTTTCGCTAGAAGCTCTTCCACTTGCCTATTTCACTCAGCACGCTCCTTAGGGTTCATCCTATAATGTGGAAGGTTAGGCAATTGAGATCCAGGAACTAAATCAATAGCATGCTGGATATCCCTCATGGGTGGTAATTCACTAGGAAGCTCATCAGGCATGACATCAAGGAACTCCTCTAACAACTTACGTACCTCGGGAGGGAAATCATACTTAGACTCAGTGGAATCTGGAAGAGTCTCCCTCGCTACAATAGCTAACCAGCGTCTACTCCTCTGCCCTTCCCTTTCGAAGGCTCTATGACTCAAAATGTGAGGACTTTTCCTAAGGGGAACCTGAGGGGAAGATCTACGCTTGGGCCTCTTGTCTTTTCCTGAGGGCTTGGCAGGTGTCAAGATAATGTTCTTGCCCTTATACTTAAAGACATAGGTATTCTCCCTACCATGGTTAGTCACATCAAGGTCATAAAGCCAAGGGCGTCCGTTAAGGATATGAGTGACATCCATGGTAAGACATCATAAGAAACCTCATCCTTATAGTCACCTAAATGGATTGGGACAAGACACCTCTCAGTGACAGGTAAGGTTGTCTTATCTACCCAGGCTACCCTAAAAGGCTGAGGGTGTGGCTCTACCTTAAGGTTCAATCTAGCTATAGCGGACTTAGAGACCACATTCATGGTGCTTCCCCCGTCAATGACCAATTTGCAAGTTCTCTCACCACATTTAATGTAGGTGTGGAAAATCTTTGTGCGCTTCCACTCATCATTGTCAACAGCTGTAGACAAAATACACCTCACAACATTGACATGGTGATCATCAACCTCAAGAGCATCTCCCATCTCATCCTCATCCCCAAAAGAGTCTAATGGGTCCACAACTTGATCCTCTCTTTAATGAGGTCGCCTCACTCATGTTCTAGGGCTAGGGCACGTTGAGGACAACGAGCAGCTATGTGACCCCTATTATGACAGTGATGACACGGAATGGAAGAACCATTAGAACGGGACTCACTAGAGGAACCACTAGGACGAGGATTATAGGAAATGGACTCTCTATTCCTCGCAGTGCTACCCCTAGAGGCTGACTGAGAGACGGATCTAGACTGACGTGACTCTCCTGCCTGTGACGTCACACGTCGAAGAGAGGGGGACCTAAGGTACTTTTTTATCTCTAAGGCCTTGTGATAGGCCTCCTCTAAAGATTCAGGATTGTAAAGTGAACCTCCCTCTGTCTGTCTACCCTCAGTCCATTGACGAACCTACTGACTGTAATGAATGGCTCTTCATCAATTTCACACCTAAGCATAAGCTCTTCAAATCGAGCCAAATAGTCAGACACACTAGCAGTCGATTGCCTAAGATTTAACAACTGTTCAACCAATTGACTCCTATAGTAGGTGGGGAGGTCTTTTTCCTTCAACTTCTGCTTCATGACTGCCCACTGAGTGATGGGTGGTTCACCTAGACGCCCTAAGTTGCGTTGGACACTCTGCCAATATTTCTTGGCGGATCCTATTAACTTCATCTTGGCAAAACGAAGACGCTCTATGTCAGACATGCCATACCAATCAAAATAGTCCTCCATGTTATCCAACCAATCTGTGAAGATATTAGGGTCCAACTTTCCATCATATTCAGGGGCATCAACTTTGACTCTCCGTCGTCTGTCTCCTAAATCCTCATGACCATACAACGGAGGTTGTGGTGAACGCCTGTTGTGTCTATCTGGAACCTGCGCATGGGGTCCGACTGGAACTCTATGGTCCTGTCTATGCTGAGGCCTAGGGGTCCGCTGGAATTCTATGGGTTGGTCCTCAGGAAAATGATCACCATCATCAAGTGGGGACCTAGGATCTAAGGTAGGAGGGAGATCACCATCAGGGGGAAATCTCACAGTTGGTCTAGGGGTTGCGTGACTCATCCTATTAGGGGCACCGTGTGCCCCAGGAGTGGGAAGTCTTCCTTGCACTGACCCTATAGAATAAGGGGAACCATTTAACTGCCTGACTGACTCCTCATAATCCTCTCCTACAGGGCGCTTACCCAAGTCTTTCAGGATTTGTGAAAACTGCTCATTCCGTTGCTCTACTTTAACCTCGAGACTGTCCAATTTAGGGTGCATGGTTTGGTTGTCAGTTTGTGGAGTGGGAGGGGTCTCGTTTTCCTTATTTGGGGCCATGGTGCAATGCAGTAAATGAATGAGGTAATGCCGAGCAAACTTTAATTGCAGGAAGTAATGTGAATAATACACTCCTATGATGCGCACAAGCAAGAATTCAGGGATTCAAAGAGAGTGCTATGCCAAAGTTGTATGCAGGTATGGGGAACTAGACAATGATGAGAAGCTAGGCTAATATGCAAACGGGGATAAAGAAATGGAATAGAAAATGACAGATAATCAAAAAGCAATCATACAGAATGCCTGCTTCATGCAAAAGAAGCACTCAAAAAGACCATTCAAAATAGCGCAGGAAGTAGTACGAGTGAGCAGGCTTCTAAGTTAGTTGCCGAAACTGTAGCAGAAGTAGCAGAGGCAGCGCAAAAAGAAAGATCCTTGGAAGAACTAAGCAAGCTACCGAAGCAGAAATCCATAAGCGAGGTAGCTGTATTGGTGGGAACTCTCGTATTAGCAGTTATCCTGACAGTCCCCGCCACTAACGGAAGACGGACTAAAGGAGAGGAGCGAAAGGAAACAAAAGAGATTCCCTTCCGATGGAAGAGAGGGTACTCATTGCCGAGCTAGGGAAACTCAAGAGATGCCTGTCGCATGCGTGCTTGATATTTGAGATGCGCTTCCCTTGACATGGAAGGTACAAGATCCTTTCCTTACAGGCTGCTCTATCAAAGGACTATCTAAAAAGCCGGAGAGAATGATTGAATTGAAGCCATGTCTCCCGAGAGAAGGTGTCCCCAAAAAGTACATATAGCGAAAACCTCAATAGTCAAGTATTGAAAGTTGAGTATATAGCTCAATAGGTTCATCTTCCTAATAAGAGAATAGACTAACAAACGAACTACTTGCGATAGTAGAGGGGAGCCCCCAAAGGCTCGGAGACCGGTGGGACTCGGGAAAGTCATGGATACGTTTGGGTACACTAAGGTAAGTCAAGAGTAGAATATTACCTAAATCTTTCTGTCTTTCTTGTGAATCTGTTGATCCTGGATTACAAGTAATTGTGGTCACTTTCTGGGGCTCTTAAATGCTTTTTTTTTGATGATTCAGATGGCAGCTTCTTTCATAGGAAAGTGGATGTGATCTACTCTTTCGAGAGAAGTAGGGGTAATTGCCATTTATTAACCGATCGAAACGAAGATACAATAATTGGTAGTGGAACATGAGCTGTCTCAGAAGTAGTGCCACGAGGCCTTGCCTTGCTTCGCTTCGCACCTTGGATGCTGCATCATTAGATAGGATGTCTCTTTCTTTGATCGTTCGCGCACAAGAAGTCCGTACAGGCTGAAGAGGCACTTTTTCTTTTAACGTAAGCTCTGACTCAACGTTGGGATTCCTCCTTTTCAAGTAGTTCTTTCAGAATCTGTTGATACGAGATTGAGATTCAACCGATAGCAGATAGATTAAGAAAGTGCAGTCGATGTGACACAATACAACGACAAGCGAATCTGCTCTAATCTCACGGGTGGGTACTTAACTGGAGAGAGGGATCTGCGCTAGCCTATGAAACTCTACCGAAGCCTATGTGTTAAGGATAGAGTCATTTCACCGATACGGATAACCGACTTGAGGAAGAATACCACGCTTCTCTCGATTGACTAGCTTGATGCGGAGGGGCCGGAACCCGCTTTCTTCCAGAACCAAGAGTTCTAGTTTTCCTAAACCAACGGATCATCTTTCTCCAGAACCAAGATCTTCCCTTTCTCACAGCATTTTCGGAGCAGGCCTTTAAGTGCTTTCTAGCAGCCGTGGGAGGAATAGATTCGGTAGTGAGGGAAAGATCGATTGAGACTTCATCATACCTGAGGGTTGCCTTCTATGACCTTCTTTGTCTGGGCAGTTAGCTATGAAAAGCAGCAAATCCTTTAAAAAGAAAGAGAGAACCTTAATCCCCTCTTTCTACCCTAATTCATGCCAATCACTCTCCTTCCTTCTTCAGTCGACTTAAAGCTGGAAGTCTCAAGTAAAGTCAGCCCTAGGCTATGGTCACTAGCCTTCGTTTCAGGCTTGCTTCCTTCAAAAGGGAGGATTCCTATTGCTTTTTCAGACGAAATTGGCAGCTTGCCCACCCTAGCCCTTGCCTAGGTTCTTGTTTTAGCCAGGTCCGAGTCCTAATCCAGCGGCTTAAAGGGTAGCTTCCGTTCACTTCTTTGCCGTAATCTGATCTCAAATGCCAACAATCTGAGATTGCCTGGTCTTCCTAACATGGGTATAAGATCTCTACTATACTAGACTATAGGGAAAACCTGTTTAAATAAGTATGCCTTTAGTCAGGAAGTCATTCTAATATGCGCAAGAAAGACTCATAGCACAGGAAAGAGACTGTTTTTCGATTCCATGTGGTTGAATAATAGAAGACAAAACAAAAAGAAATAAGGAGTGCTCGTGGATGGTGTGCCACAAAAATCTCCTCTCCTATCTTTCGACACCGTAAGCCCTTTAGAAAGTAGAAATGGAATTGCTCGCGGCTAAATATGAATTGAGACGAAAGCTTTACGCCTTGCTGCACCAATATCTATCTGAGATAGCCACGACTTCGACTTCGTCGACTTATGCTTTTTAAATAGCTTTCCCTTAGGCGGGTCTTCGAGCTTTCTATTCCGGCAGGGCAGTTGTTTTAGCCTCCGGGCCGCTGGAAAGGTCGTCCCTTTACTCTCTTCCTTACGTTAGGACGGATACTGAACTTCGTTACCTTACGAGGGCTCATTGCGGTATGCAAGAGTTGCTTTGTGGCGGGCCTGGTCAAGTAAGTAAGCAGTGAGATGAACCAAAGCACAAGCTATTCATAGCATGAGACATGACAAGTCCAAGCTTGGAAATACAAAGAAAGATAGAATGCAAGCAAGAAATCACTAACGGATGAATGGGCGATGTTCGCTATATAACGACAGAAAAGACGAATGTTAGGAAGTTAGATAAAGGACGAGAAAGAGCCTTAGAAGGACTTTAGCCTTAGTTAGAAAAAGATAGGGCATGTCCCGAGGTCAGTCAGGTCTTAGCCTGAAAGATAGAGGGTTAGGAAAGTTCAGCTAGTTTGAATTAGTTAGGAGAAAAGGTTCATTTGCTGGGCTTAGCCGTTCCGTTAGAGACTAGTTACTAGTTAATCATATCCCTTCCTCTAACGAGGTTCTTAATAACTCATTGATAGTGGGCATCAAGTGATTGAAGGGAGGATGCCAAAAGAGAAGGGCGGACACGAAGGAGCGTCTTCAATGAGACCAAGGGCAGTGAGGGCGATCGGAGTGAAGGTTCGGGTTGGCATATCAAAAGTGTCAGGTTCGTCTTTCGGGTTTCTATATCATAAGATAGGCCATGCGTCATAAGGGCACGATAGCGCACCTTGATGTTAATAGACATGGACGGTCTTTCTCAACTTTGTCATTTCGAAATGTCAATTCTATTAGGGGGGAGCAAAGGCTTACTGGTGCTTTGTTTAGGGACGGGAGCAACTCAATCGCGGGTTTCATCCCACGGTCAATCAATCGCTGGGTGAATCTCTTCTTCGTTGAATCCTACGGTTCGTTCAGTAATGGATTCCTCAGAGATTCTATCACGCACGGTTCATCATGGGATGGATCATAAGTGGGCTCATACGCATAAACTTATCAACTCAAAAAATCAGTCTCGTAATAGCAACTCAGTCTGCCAAACAGACAGGATACTCAGATTCCCAGTACAGTCCACATGAAGCTTGTTCTCCTTCCTTTTTTGCTATCTAACGAGTGCCATTCTAGATTCTTTCTAGTTTTCGTGATTGAGGGTGGTGGGTGGTTAAGACCTTTCGCCCTAAGGGCATGGGCAGTGGGTTGGTATAGATAATGAAGTTTACCTATGAAGGCGCAATCCGAAGAATTGCTTTGAGGCTGACTATTTTGTTCAATTATGAAGGAAAGTGAGTGATGGCGTGAGACACCATGTTCAGAGCTTCTTCGTTGAATTTGAGCATGCATGTCTTTCAGTCTGGATCTACAACAAAGTAGTTTTATTTCATGGACGGAAGAGTCTCGCCGCTTCACCAATCAAAGAATGGGTGGGGGCGAGTGCAGTGAGGTGATCTTTTTCATATCTTTCTTTTCGGATTGGTTTCGTGTGAAAGAAGCTCTTCCACTCTCGTGAAATTAGAACTATCCCGAGGCGATCGAAGTGAGAAAGGATGGCATCTTTCTGAAACCGGGACGGGCTAGCTAGACCAGCAGCAAAAGGCCTTCAACAACCAGAAGGAGGGCCCCCCCAACACTCCAAAACCTTCTAAAAGCCCAGAACGTTGAGGTCTTATAATTATAATGAATCCGGAGAGGATAAAAGGCTCGTTTGGAAAGCCCTAATTTTGAGCTTGTAATGCATGTTACCTTACCACGACAGATTGCTTGTCGGGCTCCAATCACCTGCAAAGGGCTTGACTCTTTCATAGGTCGAGATGATTGGAAGTCAACTTCCTTATGGATTGGCTGAATATAGTCCACTCTCGACCGATCACTCGAGCTTCACTTCGTCTACCCTAAGAATGTCGTGGCGAAAAAGGCTAAAAAATGAGAATATAGACAGATGGCATGGCACTGATAATATCAAAAAGGGAGAAAGATATCAATGCAGCCTCTCATTTCACATACTTTTGGTGGTAAATCAAACTTCTCCTCAGTTGTCGGCTAATTGCTACTTTGAGGCATAAATCTCCTAAATGTCAAGCAAAGAAAAAGTGATTTTCTAACTTTCGAGCGTGATGTAGCTACATTCTACAAAGTTCTAGAATTCTCTACAAGACTGACGCATATACATGAGACAAGTAGAAGAATCTAGAGAGGTCCATGTGTGCGTCTGCGTGGCGCCTTGTAAGCGATGTCTTGGCGGGCCGTGACAATGAGAACTGGCAGATTATGTCACACTAGTCTTTTTGGCCTTATACCTCCTCCTTTCAACAGGAAGCATGGCAAATAAGTAAGTTATGGATGAGACTCTTATTAAGGATAGAGAAAGAAGGGGCAGACCTGACGGAGGAAAAATCACTACTGTGGCAAGCCCGTCATAGCTTGAAAAAAGAAAGAGACTTATTGAAAGCTAATACCAAGTTTATGGAAGGCATAAGAGTGAAGCGCTTGGAATAGAGCATCAGTATGGCACCAAAGCCACTCATCTCGTTCACATCAATGGACTTTTTAAAAAGTTCTCGAAAAAGAGACTTTGACAATAACAAATCGTATTTTGATAGTGAAAAGCATGCATGGATTGAATTGCGTGAAACCTTCCCACGAAGACAAATAGCCAGATCCGAATCAGCTTCCAATTCGCCTTGGGACTCGCGGTCGAGCGTTCTTCGGACGTCGATCAATCTATCACTCAATCCCTCAATCGAGAATTCGAAAGTACCTATGACTAGCTTAAGTGAAAGATCAATCCTTCCTTGTGATTAGGGATAGGGTCTATCCCCTATCTAAAATACATGGTGCACTTCTCCCTGCGAGGTTGTCGTTGCGGCCTTACTATCCGCCAACTTGGCTTTGCAGTCCTTTATGAAGTGGCCAGTCTTGCCACAACGGTAGCAGCCCCGTCTCTTCGACTTTTTCTGAATCTGATCCTTCTTTTCAGATGACTCTCCATTCTGCGAACTCTTTTCTTGCCTTTTCGAGTTGGGGTTAGACTGACTCTTTCCTCGACCAGCAAAGAACGCCTCCTCTTCTTGCTTGATCTGCAACCCAGCCACTTGCTTCACCAGCGACTCTTGGTTTGCCAACAAGTTTTCGAGTTCAAGAACGGATGGCAGCTCTTTCACTTGGTGAATTCATTGTATTATTTTGAAAATATACCTGTATCTGTAATCTTCTTTATTTTATAAAGCCTTTCATTCGCGAGGAGCTGGATGAGAGAGAAGACAGTCTCATGTCCGGTTCTGCAGTCGAGATGGGATTGAGAAAGTACCATCAACTAGAAGCCCAAAAGAAGGAGATTCCGTAAACAAGATAGAGGAAGAATGTTTGGACTATCTTATCGAGGCCGTTAAGGGAAGAGAAGGTCTCACTCGTATGGTTGGTTGAGGGGGCTAAGGGCTGGAAAGAGAGGACCAGGCTCACTAAATGGGAAAGAGCTCTTCGTGCTTTATACATCAAAAAGAGAAGGGCTTAGATCAAAAACCCTCTCTTCCTCCGGAAGAAAAGTGCCTCTTCTTTCTTTATCGATAGAATTGGATCCAATTCTATTTTATAGGACCGAGGAGGCATCGGTGAAGGACTCCATAGATAGTGAACACAGATCAATCCACTAGTGCAACTTCAGGCGTCATTAAGCAGCGAAGGAAAAAGAAAGAGGTGACTAAAAGAATTAATAAAAAAAGAGAGAGAAGAGCCCCCTAAGAAAGAGGAGAATCCGAGAGAGTCATGGGGCGCTAAAGCGTGTGCTTTAGAACGCCCATCATTCTGGCTTTATCGAAATTCTGACATAAGACAGAATAAGGGTCAAAAGCAATATCAGAAGAAAAAGATAGATTTTTCAATTCCTTTCGGGTCAAAAAGGCGGACTGCCGGTGGGGGCTGAGGGGGTGGGGCTTCTTCTGCTTTACAACCGGAAGTTGGAACCTTAGACTTTTGACTTTCGCCAATAGGCTTAGAGTAGGAAAGAGGAAATCCCGATTCCAAGAAAGCAGTTGAGAATAGAAAAAAGTCTGACTCAAGCGGAAGTGGAGCGAAATGCTTCCCTCCTTTGTAGCACAATACGAGGTCTGGTGCGCATAACGGATACCTAGATCTGGCTGGGAAAGTACAATCTAATCTTGCTTAGGTTACATTGGAAATAAGTACTTCAACCATTTTCTTCTTTTTTCAAAAAAGTAGGGTGCGCCACATGGGAGGCTGCGGCTGTTAGCGGAATCAGAGCTCTTGGGTAAGAAGGCAGGGACTGATTTTCTGTTTTTGATAGAGCAAGCCAGGTATGAAATGACTCTTATGATAAGGAGAAGAACTACTAGCCAGCCTAAGCTCTATCATTTGCTTACTTACTTCATTCATTGCCGAAAGAAAGAAGAAAGATAAGAGCTTGAAAACTAGCCTTTTTCAATAAGATATGCTTGCCTACCTCTTTTCTTGCTCTAGAGCCTTCAAACTAAGATAAAGCACTGCCTACGAAGCACTCCAATGGCTGAACTCTCAACGGCTAGAGGAAAGACTCCTACTCCCACAATAGGACTAGGGGCAAGAGCACTATCCAATTTTCCTATAATGTAAATAGTGGGCAAAGCACTTTCTGGTCTAGCAATTGCAATTGGAAAGGCTGCAACAGGAAGAGCTTAACTTAAGACGTCTACTGGCTCGGCTGGCATGACATTGAAATAAGGGGCTTAGCTTAGAATGAACATTGGGTTTGCTCGCTCACTCGATGCGCTTACTACTAGAGCTAGATGGGTTTAGCTTTTCTTCTCCAAGAGGATCAATGGGAAAAGGAATTGAACTGGCTTAAAATCTCAAATAAAAGAGCTTAGGTCCTTTACCTTTGACCTCTCCCTCTTATCCATAGCTTGCTTGAAAGAAGACTGATTTTGCTAAAGAACTAGCTTGCCCATTGGCTGGGAGATTATCTAGCTATTTAGACTAAGGGGAGAGCTGGTCTTACTGTTAGACACGGTAAACATAGGAGAAACCTTATCCACGTTAGGAAGAGTAGTACCGATAGCCTTAGTACGAGTTGGACCTTTCTTATTCTTAGTCCTCTTATGACTCTTATACAAGCTAGCTCTCTTATGCGCTTGCCTCGAATTACTGGTAATGTTATTTAGGCCCTTCTTACTTAGCACTGTCAGATCAAGGGAAGGAATGATAAGAATAGCCTTTGCCAACTCACTCTTATCCTCTTAGTAGAACTGCTAGTCTTCTAAGCCTGTGTAGTTATTTAGTTATTATGCTAGGTAAAAAGGGGAGCTTAATAAAGACCAGTTTTTAACAACAGTTAGCATGTTAGCTCGCTAGTAGTACTGATATAAGGACTTCTTAAACACATATTAGGAAACTCTAAAGTGGGAAGAGCCCCTAAGAAAGAGAACTCCCATTCGATGCCAGAACCGGATGGCCTTATGCAATTGGATAGACTGTCAGAGATTTTCCTTTTACAAGAGATGCTTGCACTTCAACTAATTCCCCAGCTGCCCTAACCTTTTCTGTCTGATGACTTGCTAAGAAACTAAACTTGAGCCCTAGCTTGACGACTCCTTTGATTTGCTTACTAAGCCCTAGCTTACTAGAAAGAAAATTGACTTCGATGGATCATGTGCTTGGGCGGGAAAGAGAAATTCGGACACAAGACAGACCAGTCTATCTTTGTTTGAATGCTGTATTTCCAACAGATCCATCCCTCAGCTCCCTAGGGGAAGAAGGGACCCATGAGCACTCAGAAGATGTTCTCACACTCCAAAAGGATTGATATTTAAGAAAAGTAGACTGAACCCATCTATTCAAAATAGAATCAGGGTCATTACATAAGATATGCCAAATATGCTTCAACACAGATGCTTTGTTCCATTCATGAACTCTCTTAATGCCAAAACCACCTTCCCTAGTAGGACAAGAGACCTGGTCCCAAGCAAGGCTCCAGTGTGCTTTAAATCTGTCTCTTTCCACAGGAAGAAGAATCCGCTCAATGTCATCAAGCAACTTTCAAGGGTAATATGAATATACTTTTACAGTCATTCTGAATAGAAAAAAGGACTGATTTGATCAGCTGTACCATACCAGCATAAGAAAGGCTCTTGCTGGTCAAGGACTTCACTCTGGTAATAATCCTTTATACTAAAGCTTTTGCACAAAGATTTGATCTAAGTGCTCGAGTGAGGGTTGTTGACTCGGCTCGGAATTTGAAGCTTAAGAAGCATTCCTGTGACCTGACGGGCCATATGAAAGGTTTCTTTCTCATCCTTTACAAAGGCATCAAAATGAAAAAAAGGTTTGCCTTTTTCCATTGACGGAAGATTCATAGCTATGAACCTTCCCCTCCCCATTTGCTGAAAGCACTTCCTATAGCGAACCAGGCAAGGAACATCACGAGTAGGCTGGTACCAATTTCTCCACATCAGCAGCAAAATAGGCATCTTAATCTTCAGTAGGAAATTCCTTCATCTCAGATGATGCGGGTAAGGTACACAAATAGCTTTCCATTTCCAGGTAAAATGAGCGGAGACGAGTTTATCAGCACACCCCCCCGTAGTCGGTTCCCTCGGAAAAAGTTGGGTAGAAAGAACGCTTGTAGAAAGATCCCGTTGATCTTCGGGCTGGCCCTTGCCTATGGAAAGAATGGTGTCTCAGAAAGTTGTTGAATGCCTCAACTTCGGATGATGACTAGCTAGGATTAGGATCAAAACACCATGTTGTTAAGGCACATTTTCACCTAATTAACTGAAGCAGATGCAGGATCCGAAGTCTTCGACTCAGGCTCAGACGAACCGAGAGTCCTGTCTATCCTTAGTCACAGCGAAAGACTTCTACTTTTGAGCTAGACCTCTGCCCATAAAAAGAGCACTTTTTGATCTAAAAAGAAAACGCCCACTATAGGATGGACTTCTTGCTCAGTTTCGTGGTCAGAAGATCAACATTCAGAGTAGCATTTTTTTTCAGGAAGATATGCCCTTCTTGGTTCATTCCTGAGTTTTCTTTCGCCCTTTTCCCGCTTAGCAGGCTCGGTATGATATGGTTATTGATTACCATGATCAAGAATAGGGGAAATTAGAAAACAAATGTAAATGTAGGTGCAGATACGAACTAGAAAGCACCATTGCATAGGGAAGGCTTGCTCTGCCAATGAGTAGGCTACACTAGTCTACGGGTACCTAGTCTTTAAAGTGGGCGAGGCTAACACTAAACTTTCTTCTCAAAAAGAGGTCGATCTTCCGCTCTAGATCTTTCAAACAATTGATTTCCATATTGGTATGGTACCCTTTCTTCATAGAAAGGGCATTTGGCTTCCTTCTAAGGTTTCCGGTTGACCGCCTCTAGGACAGCTGCCTTCAGTGAAAGGGGGGAAGGAATGAACGGGAAAAGATCTTGACTCGATTCCGGCAGGAGAAGAGATTGGGGGAGGAAGGGGGAAGAAGTCATACTGGCTAGGATCGATGAGTAAGGGATTTCTTAACCGGCTGATGCATTCCAATTCCCCACCCACCCGGGGGGAAAGATTAGAGACTCGATCTTTCCGATACACCGACTGGAGCGGGTAGGGACGACAGCGATGGATAGACCTCTAAAAACGAAAATCAAGAAAATGGTTAATTAGACCAATCGACAGCTAGGCGCGAGGTTCACTTTCTTTTTTTCTATTTCTTTTCGAAGTCAGATCTTGAATAGGCATCTCGGTCGAAGGAATCCTCTTTCAACGTCTACTCAGTTTGCTATCCTTTTCAGGATCAGGATGGGCCTATCCAAGCACTATGGGATATGAGGTTTTTCCTCGGCTGCACGATCCGATGTGCAGAACTACTGAACGGAAAAAGGATCCTATTCCTCACTCGACTTCCACCCGCCCGGCTAGTTGCATCAAAGGCATTAATTGTTTTACGGAGTTCTTTTCCGAGAGGGAAGAAGGGCAAGCAGGTCCCCAAAACGGTCTCAGAGTACGCAAGTCTGATTTCGATTGGAGAAAGAGGTCGGGTAGGATATCATTCCTACTTGCAGGACTTCCTCCTTAGGAGCCCCTCAGAAGTCCTTGCTAGTTTCGATAGATAGACAAGGATTCTGTCAAGGCAAGTGTCCTGGTTCACCGGAATGATGAGCAAAAGAAGTTGAGAAATATCTTGGAGTTGGAAAAAGCTTTTCACTTCGACCAGGTATTTAGTGATCGCCTTGACCACGGTATTTTGAGTTCTTCCCCGTAAAAGCGCTTTGCTTTAGGCGAAGATCGATAGCGAAAAAGAAATTCTGATTTTGTTAACCATTGGACGATGGGAATGAATACTAAAGAATGGCATGGTACGAGAACGGAGGACCAAGAACACCAACTGAAAGACTTTCCATAAAGAAATTGAGATTCAAAGTGGAGTAGCTGGATTGGAAGAAGTCTCCACGAAAGCTTTTATTGCTGCTCCTGTATTGTATTTGTCCAGAAATTTCTATTCTATTTCTCGTTTCTAAAGAAAGAGACCTGAACCACTTGACATTGATTTAATAACAAGCGTCTACATCTCTGTCTGTGTCGTGCTTAACGTCCGTCAAATATTGCTTACGTGGCATGTCAGTATTCGCTGAAATAAGAGTGAGCATTTAGGACGCAGTTTACTAATCAGTGCTTAATTTCACCCGATGTCCCAGATCGTCCCCACCTAATCTTTCAAGTTTGAGTAGCAGGTTTTACCTTTCATCTCGATCCAAACCTCCTTGTAAACTTCTTTTCTGGCTTTTCTATATATGTGAATCCAAGCGAAATGCGTCAACAAAGCTTCCTGTTGATGCTTTTTTTTTTTTTATTAGAAATATAAAAGTCAAAAGTCTGTCTACTTTGCTCCATCCAAGCACTTTAGCATAGAAGTAGGAGTGCTTCTTTTTAAAGACATAAGATTTTTGTACAAAAATACTGGAAGCGAGAAAGGTCAAATAAAAGATAACATACGTTCAAGATCGATTAAGACGAGAGCCTCTCCCTCATCTGAACGAAGAGCAAAAGAAAGATTCATACGGCCGGATATAAAAAAAGATATGAAAGAACCAAAAAACATTTTTTTTTACTTGGTGCATGACTAGCAAATCCTCATATCATAAAAAATGGATTTTTTTAGTTGTCTTAAAGCGGAAAGAGAATTGGAAGGGAAATATGCACTCCCTGGATCAAGGACTTCTGGTATGCAATAGATGAGACTACTCTAATCTCCTTTTTCTTTTCAAAACCTTGGATGATCACAGGGCATTATCTCACTCTTAGAAAATGGGTGGTCTTCTGATCGGTCTAGCTCGAAAGGTCGTACTGATCCCAGGTGTACCGATAGTGGTCAAATAAGGGAAGACGTGTCACAAAAGATAGAGCTCCATTTTTCGAACCAAAGACTTTGAGCCTGCTTCAGACCAGCCTCCCTCTTGATTCATTCTCAATCTGACTTGATCTTTGTGGACTTAGCCTCCACCCACCCCCGTCCAAGCCCCGGCTGAATCAACACCGACCAGCAAGAAGCCCGTTTCATAGATGGATAACCCTGCTATGCTAAGACGAAGTGATTTACTCAAATAGGCGATAGGCCAGCATTATGGGATTAGGACAGCTCCAATCCCTATCTATTGCGCGTGAAAAGGAAAAGCTCTTTTTATTCCTGGCAAACCACTCCTCTCCCGTCCGATCGAGTCTGCGTCTGCTTCTTTTATCTCCTTCGTTCCCCAGCTTTCAGTGAAGTTTGATTTTCCTCTCGGGCATGTTGGAAGTTTTCTTGTAACGGCTGCTATAGAATCTGCTTTGAATGCTAGCTACGCTGCAAGAGTCAGTTCAGAAACCCTGTCTGTGGCTGGTCCAGTTGGTGAAATGACACCTTCCTACTTAGACAAAGCTGGAAGGATACATCAGCAGCCTTATTCTCCCTTTAAAAAGGGGGAGAAACCGCAGAAAAAAAAAGAACCTACTACTAAAAGATAAGAAAACTACATCCCTTTCCTGCCCTTTCTTTGAACGTTGTCAATGCTGGGCTGGACCCTTTAAAGCAGAGGCGCAGTTGCCTGGAATCTTGGTATGGAAAGGATTGAATAAAGTAGCGAACTCCACACTGACACTTGAAATTGCGTATGAGAAAGAGAGCTAGCTAAGGCAGCCATGCGTCTTTTTACGTCCGAAATGAGATCTAGATCAAGCCGCTAAGGAGCGTAAGCGCGTTTACGGTATCTCTGGGTAGAGGCCTTTTTTTCAGTAACTGTCACAAGTGCAAGATCAAAAGAATTCACTCAACGAGTATGTGATCAAATTATAAAGAAAGATGATACCGAACCTGAGCGCTCCCCCTTCCCTTCGGGGATTCTATGTGCTTGAAGCGATTCCAGCTTTGCCTTTTCAAATTTCCTGCGAAACTTGACTGACTTCGTTTGGCCTTTCACTTTCATGCTCTTCCCCTCGCTCAGTCTTATCCAATGGGGAATTTCATAGAATTCCAATTCTTTTGATGCCAGAAGGGAGAATTCAATTCCATTTCGAAATGCTTTTCGTAAGGCAAGGAAATAACTGAAGCCGGTCTTTTCTTTAAGCAAGGAAGCTAGATAGAGGACGAGTGTTACTAAGCCAGAAGTCAGCCAGACAGTGGCTTTAATTGACTATGTCTTCCGTGTCCTTCTTTTCCTTTTAGCTCAGAGAGGGGCCCCTTAGGGAGCGGGGCTTCTTTTTTAAAAAAGAAAAAGAAAGGGGGGAGAGGGAGTTTCGAGAACAAAGCCCCCGGATTTGAAAGTTCAGTCCTACCCTATAGTGGAGTATCTTTTCCCTATCTAAGCTATATCAACATAGCCAACTAGAAAACTCATCCGCTTGTAAATTCTTGGTGTAATACTCACTTGTAAATTCTTGGTGTCAGAATTTTTCACTGATCAGGTGTGATCAGTTTCATCCGTATAAGAATGAGGAATTCCTCTTCCAACTCGTCCCAGAATGGGCGTTATGGCAAAGAACAAAAAGAAAACAAAAGGAGGAATTTGTCCAATAGTCACAAATGGTGCCTCCACAGGTTGACATCCGATCCAACCTAGTAGTAAGCAATCCGCCAAAAGCAACCAAAATATTCCTTGGTGAATCGGGCGAAAACTTGAACTACGCACATACATACTTTTAAAAAAAGGTAAAGCCAAAAGACATATAAAAACTGGTGCTATTGCGGCTACACCTCCCGATTTGTCAGGTATACTACGAAGAATGGCATGGATCGGTAGGAAATACCATTCCGGCACAATATGAGGCGGGGTGGGCATCGGATTAGCAGGTATATAATTGTCGGGATGCCCCAAAACATTAGGAGCATAAAAAATCCAAATAGAAGAAAAGATAGCAAAAGCTACCCAACCTACTAGATCCTTTACATAAAAATAAGGGTAAAAAGAGATTTTATCCATTTCTGAATGTACACCCAATGGATTATTTGATCCATATTGATGCAATGCGGCCAGATGAAGAAGACTGGCGCCTACTAAAATAAAGGGGAGTAAATGATGAAGACTAAAAAAACGATTTAAGGTGGCATTGTCCACGGAGAAACCACCCCAAAGCCAAGTCACTATGGTATCTCCTACTACAGGTATGGCGCTAGCTAAGCTTGTAATTACTGTAGCTCCCCAAAAGCTCATCTGACCCCAAGGTAGTACGTATCCTATAAAAGCTGTCACAATCATTAATAGGAAGATAACAACTCCGAGACACCAAACAAATTCCCTAGGACTGCTATAACTCGCATGATATAGACCACGAAAAAGATGAAGGTAAACCACAATGAGAAACATACTTGCCCCATTAGCATGCATATAACGGAGCAACCAGCCCCCTTCAACATCTCTCATAATGTGTTCTACGCTGTTGAAAGCTAGATCCACATGAGGTGTGTAATGCATAGCTAAAAAAACGCCAGTCACTATTTGAATGACTAAACAAAGACCAGCTAACGGACCGAACCCCCACCAATAACTAAGATTGCTCGGGGTTGGATAATCTATCAAATGCTGATTAAGTGTGGAGGATATAGGCTGTTTAAGAAGAGAGAATCGTTGGTTCCTTATAGTCATTTCTCTTTCCTATCGTGACTACTCTTGTTCCCCCACCTTTTGAGCGTTCTGGGGCCCTACTATATATATAATATATATATATAAT